GAGTATACGGGCCAATCAAACCATTGAACTAACAAATTTACAAAAAACAGATTTCCTAAAGGATTCGAAACATAAAAGAAAAATGATTAGATGAAAATACAAGAAATTTTCAGATAAAAGAAAAAAATATACAGAATGCTAGAAATTGATAGAGCGCGCACCTCTTGTGTTATCTAACAAAAACCTCTTGTAGCAAAGAAAGCATTCTTTTGGGTTTGAATAAAGTCAAAAACCTATAGGACAGAACTCAAAAACCCAGTTCGCTTATTATGATGAATTATATTTGTTCGATAGACTGTTGTCAATATAAATGTTGAGAAAAAAATACAGCAGACAAAACAAAGGGGGGGATCAAAAAACAAGTACAAGTAGAGACAAATTCTACAAAGTTATATACAAGTTTCTACCCCCCCCCCTTTATATTTCTTTAATTGAATTTCATTTGATTAGACGGAAGTTCCTGAAAAAGTTCCGCTTTCTTTAAAAGATTCTGAACAGTTTCTGTGGGCTGAGCGCCCTTTTCAAGGAAATATAGAAGAAGAGGAACATTTAAATAAGTTTGATTTTTCAGTGGATCGTAAAAGCCCACTTTTCTAAGATCTTTTCCTTCTCTTCGGGATCGCGCATCAGTTGCAACGATTCGATAGATGGCTCATTGGGATAGATGTATGTAAATGAACAAGACCCCCCCTAGAACCGTATAGGAAGTTTTCTCCTCGTACGGCTCGCGAAAAATGATTTGATTCGCAGTTTTGTCTATGTATGCAATTCGAATAAATTGAATCACAAGCGGGCAAATCAATTAAACTAGAACTCGAATTTCTGCCCTTTTTTCTTCCTGCAAAGGAAAAAGAAACCATTCGTACTCATAACTCAAGTTAGATAACTTTTCAAATAGTTCAAAGAAAAAATTTTGAGTCAATTTTCTTTATTGAGTAGGCTTTACCCCCCTCTCTTTGTCTCATTTCAAATTCTATTTGGATTTTTTAGTCTGATCCAGTGGGCGAGACTATCGAGACAATTAAAATGGTGTTTACTTGTTCTTAGATCCTTTATTCTGAATTTGAATTCAGAATTTGAAATCATTGGGTTTAGACATTACTTCGGTGCTTCTTAATCCTTTCAAAAGGGCAGCAACATACCCTTTTTTATTTCTTTCTAGCAAAGAATCCTCTGGACAATTCATTCCTGCGTGATACACTTTGAATCGCAAAAGTTTGATCAATTCCAACAAGTTTTGCTTTTGAATTTTGAATTGGAAACTTGCTCCAATTGGATCCTTTCTATATATATAGAAGATATATTTACGAAGTTCTTCCGATTGATTGGCATTAACCCTAGATCCTTGTCCCCGAGAAATGCATTTTTCTACTCGAGCTACATTGTAGACTATTTACAACCCAACAAAAATGAAGGGTTCAAGCGGAACAGAACAAACAATGTCGAGCCAAGAGCATCCTCATTCCTAGAGAACTGGAAAAATGGTGGATTTTTAATCCACAACGGACCCTATCCTTCAAGCCGCACGTTGCTTTCTACCACATCGTTTCAAACGAAGTTTTACCATAACATTCCTCTACTTTCGAACCGGTATGGGATTGATTCAATCGTGGAATCATGAATAGTCATCGGTTCTACTTGTCCATAGACATTCTAATCTATGGTTTTTATTCTATAGTATTCTACATTTTTTTGTAAAAGTCTTGGCAAGAGAACATCTTTACCATACATTAGTATATAGGAATATTACTAGTAATAATCAAAAATCTCAGAATAGAATAAAGTGGAAAGGCATTTTGCCTTGTTAATTCAACAAAGAAACTTAAGAAAAAAGGTCTAGCAACGTTCCAAGATACTGCTTATAGAATAAGCAGAATGCTACACAAGTTAGCTTCCTGTTAGCTGCAGGATTCGTTGCCGCATGCACATGCAGATATATCAGAATTGCTCCATGAGCCACTCTAGCAAAGATTTCCATTTTTTTCATATGGATCTCCCCTCCCGAACTATTTATTAAAACATAAATATAAATCAAGTAAAGCATTTTCCTGTGATTAGTTCAATGAGCAATTCTTTGTTGGCCAATTTGTTTTAAATTGGCCAACAAACCTAACTAAGATAGAAAGTCTTTCAAGACTGCAACATAGCTCCTATAGAATACAAAGAATGCTGCGTGCAGTAGCGGGTTCCTGCTAGCTGCAGGATTTGCTCCCGTACGCATATGTATATAGAACATAAGTACTCCATGAGTCACACAAGCAAAGGTTTTCATCCGAATATTCTTCCTCCGGTTTAAATCAAAAAATGTTAACCCCCTACATATCTATATCTATTAGATATTTGTTAAATAAATTGCAACAGACACAGAACATATGAATTAACTCCAATCCTCCCCTATAGCTATAGTAGGGGAGCGCAATCACTCCCCTACTATAGGGGAGTGATAGGGCCTAAATAGGCCCCCTGGGGCGAAAGGTTTCGAACCTTCGACTGTACGGGACCAAAGCCCGCCGCCTTACCACTCGGCCACGCCCCAGTGGAATTGTTAATTCTACAAATAACAGTATATCTGTATATTCGTTTTTTGTCAACTGTAATGGATTAACTCCTATCACTCCCCTACAGTATGGGAATACTAGAGCCTAAAAGGGGGATATGCGCCGGGACCCACTGATTCTCGACCCGGCGACTTTCCGAACCAAAACCGGTTTCTTTGCCGGTTGTCCACGCGTCATTGGAATTGTTAATTCTACAAATAACAGTATATCTGTATATTCGTTTTTTGTCAACCCTAGTCAAAATATCTATAGACTAGGATTTTGATCAAAAATTCACAACAAAAAATTTCTTCGTTTTACGAGCCTGATGGCGATAAATACGCGAGTCTAGAAATTCATTTCGGCCAATTGAACCTTCTCAAACTGTTTCTTTTTAAGAACCAAAAAGATTTGTGCCAAAATAACAGATGCCAAGAAGAACAAAAGCCCTTGGACACGTAATGGATCTTGCAGTACTATTTCTGCATCTCCCTGACCAAATCCACCAACATTAGGATTACTCGTTAATGGTTGATCAAATTGGATGGATTCGCCCTCTGAAACAAGAAGTTCCGGTCCTGGAGGGATAATATCAACCACTTGACGTCCATCCGAAGGATCTGTTATGGATATTTCATATCCCCCCTTTTCTTTTCGTATGATTTTACTTACTATGCCCGCTCCTGTAGCATTATAAACTGTATTGTTACTCTTGCTTCCGTCGGGATAAATCTGACCCCTTCCCCTATTTCCCCCTACGTATATAGGATATTTTAAGAAGTGAACATCTTTCTTAGTGGTGGGGTCGGGGGAAAGAATAGGAAAGGTGATTTCACTATATTTCTGACCGGGGGCAGGTCCTACCACAAGAATATTTTTTTTATTAGGGCGATAGCTCTGAAAAGACAAATTGCCTATCTTTTCTTTCATCTCGGGCGAAATACGATCGGAAGGAGCTAATCCAAACCCCTCCGGTAAAATAAGAACAGCCCCCACATTCAACCCCCCCCTCTTACCATTGGCAAGAACTTGTTTCACTTGTTTATCATAAGGAATTCGAACAACTGCTTCAAATACAGTATCGGGAAGTACTGCTTGCGGAACCTCAATATCTACGGGCTTACTCGCTAAATGGCAATTGGCACATACAATACGCCCAGTCGCTTCTCGTGGATTTTCATAACCCTGCTGCGCAAAAACGGGGTATGCACTTGAAATGGATGTCCGAGTTATGATATATATCATGAGCGATACGGAAATAAATCGAGTAATCTGTTCCTTTATCCAAGAAAAAGTATTTCTAGTTTGCATGGTCTAATCATTGATCCGAAAATTTCTACAATAAATTGGGGTAGGTCGCTCGTATAGTTCCCTATCCACGATTCTGCTATTTACTGGAATCATTTTATTGGAATACGATAGGATGAAAACAAGGAAAATCCTCTCTGGATAGGAAGTTTTGAATGTTTATGTAGAACTATAAAGTAAGAAACATTCTACTTGAATTAGATTAATTCATATCGGTAGATCATTTATCAATCATTAATTGAATGATAAATAACTACAAGTGACGGAGATACACGATTTAAATAATGGAAAATCCAATATTTCAAAATAGTATCGAGAATAACCGGAAAAGTGGAAACAAGACCAGATAGAATTTGATCATTATGAACAAATCCAAAATCTTTGTAGACAGAACCAATCATTAGTTCCCAACCATGGGGTGAATGAAATCCGATACATAAATCGGTTAATAAAAGAATCAAAAAGGCTTTGACTGTATCACTTAAATTAGATAAGAATTCCTGAGCCCAAGAGTTAAGAATAACAAGTTTTTCATGCCCTAAAATAGAATAACCGCTTAGAATAAAAAAACAGATTATATTTGTTGAGAAGTGCAAAATTGTATGGATACAATCCTCGTTATGTATCTTGATTAATTGGATCGTTTCTTTGTGGATTCCTGTAGGAATCTTTAGTCGACGTGTCTCCGAATATTCTTTGATCATTTCGTCCAAAAAGAGGATTTCCTCTAATTCTATGAACTTTTCTAGAATACTTTTTTCTTGAATATCATTCAAAAAAATTTCGGATTGACCAGCATTCAACCAATTAGAAACCCAAGATTCCATACTTTTAGTAAATGATAGAGAAATCCACCAGGGCAAAAAAACTATAGATGCAAGATCCAAAAGAGGAGTGAAGGCTTTCTTTTTTACCATTTATCACCTGTGAATTTTGAATTAACCCACTTTATTTATTTGTCGATTCGATGTGATTGAATCTTTCTTTCAAATATCAGTTCGAGACAAGGGATCAAATCTATGAATCTATTTGATTTGTTATTTTGGTTGAATCTCGAAAGAATACACAGAAATAGACTCCGACTCGACTTCGAAGTCAACTGAAGTGAAGAAATAATCCAAAATATTATTTCCAGATATCTCAATTCATCAAAATTCAAACAAGTGTTTCAAAGAAATACTTTCCTTAAGGTTCTTTCTTTAAGGAATGAATATTCTTGAGATTTTGAGACCAAAGAACTCCCTTTCTATCATCCAATACTTCGAAAAAATGCCAATGATTCCTCAGAGCCAAGAATAGAATAATTGATAGAAAGATATTTTGATGATCAAAAAAATGAGCGGAAAAACAAGACAGGGGTGTTCCCTTTTATCAAAAGACTTCAATAGGTATGCGCAAGAAATAGGCCAATTCCGCGGCTTTTTCTTCAATTTCTCGTGGAGTCAAATTCTCGTCCGTACGGGTCAACGGAATAGACCCGCGGCCTCTGATGTCCATATAAAGGACACGACGAGCATAAATACCCTCTTTAACTTCTATTCTAACCGATTGAATATCTTTTCTAAGGAATTGGAGGAATATGCGACGATTTTTTCCAGGGAATCCCCAACGAAAAATACACACTTTTCCTTCCCTTCTATCGAATCGATCATAACCACTACCTACATTCCAGGAAATTGTGCACCACAAATAGGAACTAATAAAGAGACCCGCGATTCCGTAGAAAGACATCACGATCCCTTGCGGAAAAAAAAGAATTTGCTGAGACGGAACAAAAGATATCAAATTTCTACCAAGATAACTGGAAGTTCCAACCAATAAGAACCCTAATGAACCTAAAAAAACGACAAGGGCCCAGCAAAAATTACTTAGTTTTCGAGAACCCGTTATAAGTTCTATCCAGATATGTTCTGATCGCCAACTCATACTTGATACGATTTCGTTTTATTGGAATTGAGAGAATACCCCAAATTGACTTTTTTTGTTTCCGAAGGAACTTTCATGAACTAGCACTAGTTTGATGGGAACTAGCACTAGTTTCATGGGAACCTTTAGGAGTAATTCATCAAATTTGTTAGATCTAAAAAATGATTTTCAGAAAATCCACCAACCCTTTTTCGTTTAGTTTCCAGAGGGTCTGCGTCGTATCCATCGATATATCATTCCCCAAAACTTCCTTATTATTTCCAAAATTCTGCGTATACGCATTTTCCATCCCCCCTTCCGGGTCTCTTTGTTTGATGTAAGAAAAAAATAGAAATACTCTTTATATCTAGAATTTATTTATATATATAATTTATTCAAACTGAACGAAAACTAAACAAAGATTGCAAAATCATAAGAGCCTCCTTTGTTATTTCCTCCTCCTCCTTATTTCCTCCTCCTCCTTATTTCCTCCTCCTCCTTATTTCTTCCTCCTTATTTCTTTCCTACTCCTTCTCCTCCTTTTTTCTTTCCTCCTTGTTGCATTACTTATAGCTTCCTTTTGATTTCTTTTGTATTTCTTATTCTAAGATAAACTCTCCCTTCTTATTATTTAAGAAAGGACATCTTCCTTCCGCCGGTAGGTTGCCCTCCTTTTCTTATGGACCAGAACGTTCCGCGACTTCCTATAAGGTCAACAAATCCTTTCATTTTGGCTTCTGTTGCTGTCATAAAAGTATCTTTTTGCATCTCTTTTAAAATATCATCGCCGGATAGACCCGTTTTTTGTGCATATAAGTCTACAATATCGTTAAATAGCTTTTTCATTTCTTTAATGTCGATGAATACCTCCGCCGACTTCCCCAAAAATAAACTACAAGCGGGTTCATGGATCATTACCCTGATAATAGAAGGATTCTCTGTCTGGGAAACAAATTTTTCAAACAAAATAACTATAAAATAAAACTTAAAACTAATAAAACTTAAAACTAAAGTAAAATAAGATAAAATAACCGTACGTGCATCGTCTTTTGCGCATTGCATACGGCTCCACAATCAAATTGACCCTTACTTTCCATTCAAGAAAGATAAAAAAAGAATCGGGGGTGGGTCATCAAATTGCCAGCCTTCCTTTCTGAGGAGTTCAAAAAATACTATGATGGTCCCGTTGCTTTCTATTTGTTGAAAACGCATTCTTTTTTTTTTTTTCTTTGATGCAGCAATCCCAAAGTTTCTTTTTGATTCAAAAAAGGAAAATTCTTGTTTTTTCGCATTCTTTTTTTTATACCAAAAATATGGTTAAGAACCTTTGAGTATGAAAACAAAAAAGTTTGTACCGCTTAATTGGACTTCCGGTAGATAAGAGGAAATCGGAAATACCTTTTATCTCATACTACTCTCTCGATTATCTCATACTACTCTCTCGATTATCTCATACTACTCTCTCGATACATAATCGAATCTTTTGAAAAAAAAAGAATACACAATTTCATATCGAATTCGAAGTGCCATGCTATTATTACTTACTATTGATATGGCGAAGGCATAGTTTTCTTTTTTCTCTCAAATAACAAAATATCATTGGCGCCAAGCGTTAGGGAATGCTGTACGTGTGGAAGCTTTTCCACAAACCAAGATAAAAGCTGCCATTGACGCGGCTATTCCTACGCATGTTGTATGGACAGGTGCGCCCCCCGCTAACACCATATTAACTATACCCATTCCGTCAATTACAGTTCCGCCCATAGAGCATATGTACAAAAACATATCCCTCGTGGTATCCTCGAGATTGAGAAAGACCATAATGCCCGTAATTTGGTTCGCGAACAAAGCCTCAATATCTTGAAATAAAAAAACGTTTCTGTCTCGATAAAGTCGGTAGAGTGGGGTAAAATTCTATCCCTTAGGAACCGTACACGCACCTTTTGATGCATACGGTTCAAAAAAAATTGCAAAAAGAATCAAAGTCTAGATTCGAGTCCTCTTTCTTTTTTCCTATTCTTTTTTATGAGCAGCTTTTTTCTAACTTCTAACGAAAGGACTTTTTCTTCGATTTTTTCAATAAAGCCGACTTTTTTTCTTTTTTTATAATAGAAAAAAATCACTAAACTTATCGAATTCACTTTTCATTGATGCATTCTTTCATCGAGATTCAATCCAAATCAGGATGGTATTTTCTTGTTCCTGAATGGCTTTATTTAATCTTTTTAGGTTGATGCTCTACTCCGGGGAAAGATCGGCCCGGTTTTGATTTGCACATATAGGACAAATCTTCCCACCACCACTTCTTTTTGTTATGACTTTACAAATAAGAAAGAGTGATACACGTATTAATCATAGATGTATTTTTGGGGGTTTTCTAAACGGAGCCTGGATACTTAATTTTTTTAGTCCAACCAAAGTCACCCATGAATTATTCGAATTGAATATAGTTTTATGAATTTACCTAAAAAATACGTCTAATTGCACTTCACGCTCCAACTTTTTTATGATTCAATTTCTCTTTCTTGGGCGAAACGGAGGATATCTCGGTCGGGGGAGAAAACGGGGAAATCCCACCCTAATCCAATATGTCTGACAAGTCGCGTTATATGTCAGCCCAAATCGCCCGCATTTTCTTTTTCTTTTTCTTTTCTTCTTCTTCTTCGTTTTTCTTTGTCTTTTCTTCTTCTTCTTCTTCGTTTTTCTTTGTCTTTTCTTCTTCTTCTTCTTCGTTTTTCTTTATTTTCTTTTTCTTTTTCTTTTTAAAAAACCTTTCTTCTTCTTCTTCGTCTTCTTCTTCTTCTTTGTCTTCTTCTTCGTCTTTGTCTTTTTCTTTGTCTTGCTCAGACTCAGAAGGAATTGGAATGAAAAACGGTACTTTAGGTACTCCAACAGGCATAATTTCAAAGAAATTATAACAAAAGGTTGACTTTGATATGGAAACGTAAGAATATGGTTTTTCTGCCCTTAGTGATTTGCTTTATTACTATGATGCTTTTTTTATTCCCACCACTCCTTTATCTATATTATAATTATAGAAGTTTGAGATAGTATTGTCAAGGGTCAAATTCAAATCATAGACATAGATTCGATTTTTTATTCATAGATTAGAAAAATTCAGAAAGAAAAAATAAATAAAGGAAAATTTATACGAAAAGTTCCTTCTAATGATAAAGAACGAGGGACACATTGACTCATAGAAAAGGATATCAACCCCCCATTGCATATTGGTACTTATCGAGTATAGAATAAATCTGCTTCTCTTTGTTCCTACGAACAGAATTCTTTCATTACGAACAAAATAGAATAAATATTAATCTAACCCTTTTTAGGAAACAATCTTCCGAACAGAGGGGGTCCATAAGATAGTCATTTTTCCAATGCAATAAAGTTACGTAGTGTTTCTTTTATCTTTAAAGGGGTATTTTCCATGGGTTTGCCTTGGTATCGTGTTCATACCGTTGTATTGAATGATCCCGGCCGGTTAATTTCCGTTCATATAATGCATACAGCCCTAGTTGCCGGTTGGGCGGGCTCGATGGCTCTGTATGAATTATCCGTTTTTGATCCTTCTGACCCTGTTCTTGATCCAATGTGGAGACAGGGTATGTTCGTTATACCCTTCATGACTCGTTTAGGAATAACGAATTCGTGGGGAGGTTGGAGTATTACAGGAGGGACTGTAACGAATCCGGGAATTTGGAGTTATGAAGGTGTAGCTGGGGCACATATTGTGTTTTCTGGCTTATGCTTTTTGGCAGCTATTTGGCATTGGGTCTATTGGGATCTAGAAATATTTTGTGATGAACGTACAGGAAAACCTTCTTTGGATTTGCCGAAGATCTTTGGAATTCATTTATTCCTCTCTGGGGTGGCTTGCTTTGGTTTTGGTGCATTTCATGTAACAGGCCTGTACGGTCCTGGAATATGGGTGTCCGATCCTTATGGACTAACGGGAAAAGTACAACCCGTAAGTCCGTCGTGGGGCGTGGAAGGTTTTGATCCTTTTGTTCCGGGAGGAATAGCTTCTCATCATATTGCAGCAGGTACATTGGGCACCTTAGCGGGTTTATTCCATCTTAGCGTCCGACCGCCACAACGTCTATACAAAGGATTGCGTATGGGAAATATTGAAACCGTGCTCTCTAGTAGTATCGCGGCTGTCTTTTTTGCAGCTTTTGTTGTTGCTGGAACTATGTGGTATGGTTCAGCAACGACCCCTGTTGAATTATTTGGTCCCACTCGTTATCAATGGGATCAGGGTTACTTCCAGCAAGAGATATATCGAAGAGTTAGTGCTGGGCTAGCAGAAAATCAAAGTTTATCAGAAGCCTGGTCCAAAATTCCTGAAAAATTAGCTTTTTATGATTATATTGGCAATAATCCAGCAAAAGGAGGATTATTCAGGGCAGGCTCAATGGATAACGGAGATGGAATAGCGGTTGGGTGGTTAGGACACCCTATCTTTAGGGATAAAGAAGGGCGTGAGCTTTTTGTACGTCGTATGCCTACCTTTTTTGAAACATTTCCGGTCGTTTTGCTAGACGTTGATGGAATTGTTAGAGCTGATGTTCCCTTTAGAAGGGCAGAATCGAAGTATAGTGTTGAGCAAGTAGGTGTAACTCTTGAGTTCTGCGGCGGCGAACTCGATGGAGTCAGTTATAGTGATCCTGCTACTGTAAAAAAATATGCTAGACGCGCTCAATTAGGTGAAATTTTTGAATTAGATCGTGCGACTTTGAAATCGGATGGTGTTTTTCGTAGCAGCCCAAGGGGTTGGTTTACTTTTGGACATGCTTCGTTTGCTTTGCTCTTCTTCTTCGGGCACATTTGGCATGGTGCTAGAACCTTGTTCAGAGATGTTTTTGCTGGTATTGACCCAGATTTGGATGCTCAAGTAGAGTTTGGAGCATTCCAAAAACTTGGGGATCCAACTACAAGAAGACAGCCAGTCTGATACAAGACTGCCACTTTTGTCTCTTTCGCCTTTCTTTTTTGAGTGGAGGGAATTTTCCATAGAATAGAGTATTGGAGTGAATTTGAATCATTTTTGATTCTTGCTCTTTCGAAATGATTCTCAAAATGAAAAAACCAGGTTTGGGAAGCTATAATTGTAAACCGCGATCAAATTTATGGAAGCATTGGTTTATACATTCCTTTTAGTTTCGACTCTAGGGATAATTTTTTTCGCTATCTTTTTTCGAGAACCGCCTAAAGTTCCAACTAAAAAGAACTAAAACGACAAAAGAATTTTTCATTATCTCAATTGAAGTAACGAGCCCCCTGTATGGGGAGGCTCATTACTTCAACTAGTCCCCATGTTCCTCGAATGGATCTCTTAGTTGTTCAGAAGGTTGCCCAAAAGCGGTATATAAGGCGTACCCGGTAAAACTTACAAGTAAACCAGATATAAAGATGGCGACTAGGGTTGCTGTTTCCATTATGATTATATATCTAATTTCAAGACCTCGGCGGATCTATCATAAAATCGTTTATTTACAACGGAATGGTATACAAAGTCAACAGATCTCAATGAATAGAATAGGATTTATGGCTACACAAACTGTTGAGAACAGTTCGAAATCGGCCCCAAAACGAACTACCGTAGGGAGTTTATTAAAACCATTGAATTCAGAATATGGTAAAGTAGCTCCGGGGTGGGGAACGGCCCCTTTGATGGGTGTCGCAATGGCTCTATTTGCGATATTTCTATCTATTATTTTGGAGATTTATAATTCTTCCGTTTTGTTGGATGGAATTTCAATGAATTAAATCTATAAGAATCACAAAGTTCTGGCTTTTGAATAAAAAAGAAATCAGTTAGAACTGGGATTTCTGGCCTATTCTATTTTGGTAGTTCGATCGTGGAATTTCTTTCTTTCTCTATTTCCGGAATATGAGTGTGTGACTTGTTAGAATTGATTCTATTGATAGTACAGAGAATAGGTCTGTCACCTTCATAGAGATGGTTCTACTTCGTCGGATATTTATTGAAATATCTGTAACACGAACTATATGAACTAGATTAAGAAATGTTTGAACTATGATTCATACTTAATATTTGACCTCGTGTTCGGACCCAAAAAAAAAATTCAATGCAATTTGAAAAAAAAAAAAGAAAGATTTTTTTTTAGTCATTTTATCTAATTCGTGGAATACGTGATGATCCAGTGGTTCTTACTCAGGGAATCTTTGGCTTAGCTTATGATTTTTTATTGAATCATCGTGGTTCTAGTATGAATCTGAGGTTTTAATCGATTCATAGGGTTTTAACAAGAGAATTCCTATCAATTCAATAATAACGAAAGGAAAAAAGCCACATTAGAGACAAAAACAAATTAAAGAAAAATAGGTAAAGAGAGGATTCAAGAGGCCCGTAAGGATCAACATACCGACGATTGAGCCAGCTTGATGTTTTGGTATTATCATTACAAAATTATCACTACAAAACAAAGAAGAACTTTTGGATTTTTTTTCTTCTTTCGTAGATGTAGAGAAGATTGAATCGGAGATTCAGAAGTTTCAAACTTTCTATTACATGTCCGATCCTACTATTATTTTATTTGGGTGTTTTTGCTTGAGCTGTACGAGATGAAAGTCTCATATACGGCTCTGAGAGGGGGATTTTCACCTATCTCAATAAAGTCTATGATTGGCTCGAAGAACGTCTCGAGATTCAGGCGATTGCGGATGATATAACTAGTAAATATGTTCCGCCCCATGTCAATATATTTTATTGTTTAGGGGGAA